TAAAAATGAATATTTCTATGAGATTCCAGGTATTCTATAGTTCCTTCCGCGCCAATTTCCAATTCTTGGTCATTGAGATTCATGAGAGATTGGGATTAATATTTAGGGATAGATATTACCTCTCTTTTTCTCCTCTTTCAAATAAATTGAAATGATTGAAGTTTTTCTATTTGGAATCGTCTTAGGTCTAATTCCTATTACTTTGGCTGGATTATTCGTAACTGCATATTTACAATACAGACGCGGTGATCAGTTGGACCTTTGATTGAGTAACATCTTTTTTTTTGATTGACCTCCTCCTTAATCTGCAGGGGGTCAAATTCAGGTTGCAGTTCAAGTTAGTGAAGTTGTTTTATTGTGATTCGACATTACAAGAACAGAATCACGCTCTGTAGGATTTGAACCTACGACATCGGGTTTTGGAGACCCACGTTCTACCGAACTGAACTAAGAGCGCTTTCTTATGACAGCAGATACGACTGTCAAGAAAAGGATTCTTTTTGTACCCCCAATACATTTTGCATGCATTGCATATAGTATCATAAAATAAAAGATTATGTCCAATTTTCATCGATCTCAATTGACCCCTCGTTACTGGCCATAGGAAAAATAATAGGTAGGGATGACAGGATTTGAACCCGTGACATTTTGTACCCAAAACAAACGCGCTACCAAGCTGCGCTACATCCCTTTTAATTGTTGTACAGTGTCATTGTAGAGAATCCCTGTCTTGTTTTCCACATCGTTATTTCCTCTATCTATATACAATTTCTCTTGCCATTTCTTCTTTTTGGTCTCATATCTCATATAATAAAAGAATTATATACATATGAAACCTAACGTATAAAAGAATTAATATTTATCGGTAATGCTCAGGAAGAGGGGGTCATCTTTTTCTGTTTTAGGTACAAGTGGATCTCATCTACCGGATCATTGTACATATCCATTTTAGTTCGAGATTCCGCGTACAAATACAAGTGATCTTTAACTACATATGCATCTGATCATATATGTATTCCAATAAAGAAGGAGGATTTTCAATGCGAGATATAAAAACATATCTCTCCGTGGCACCTGTGCTAACTACTCTATGGTTTGGGTCTTTAGCAGGTCTATTGATAGAGATCAATCGTTTATTCCCAGATGCGTTGGTATTCCCCTTTTTTTCATTCTAGTTATTGATATGGGAATGGATGAATGAAGAAGATTAGAGATACAATAAATTCTCTGTGACCAACCCCCCCCCCCCCCCTTTTTTTTTCAGTTCTTTAGGATAGGAAGGAAAGAGAAAGAATAAAAGTGGATTGAACCTCAGTCAAACTCGGGTTCAGGATAGAATTAATAGAGGTAGAACAGAAATAGAAATGGGGCTCTAGGGCAGGCTGTTCGAGATCATATAAGATAGTAAATGAAATGCTGGGATTAGGAATAATGAATAGTTAGAAATAATTGTATTACTTATGATTTTATTACTTTATTGATTGCATGATTGCAACGAAATCTTTCATAATTGTATTTCGAGTTAGCAACCTATTTTCTATTTATTTTTCGTTCCTTTCTTCTTCTTCGGTTCGGATCGAAAATAGAAGAATTGAGTGAATCCAAAGGAGGTTCATGGCCAAGGGTAAAGATGTCAGAGGAATAGTTATTTTGCAATGTACCAGTTGTGTCCGAAATGATTTTAATAAAGAATCGCGAGGCACTTCCAGATATATTACTCAAAAGAATCGACACAATACACCTAGTCGATTGGAATTGAGAAAATTCTGTCCTTATTGTTACAAGCATACGATTCATGGGGAGATAAAGAAATAGATCGAACGGAACACGTGTACCATCCTTCCAAGGAACAGGAAGAAATTATATATATATAAACAAATCAAGTCCTATTTCGGTCGGATCCGAAATGAATGAAGAAATGGGATTTTAGAGATAAGGAATAAACCATGGATAAATCCAAGCGACTCTTTCGTAAATCCAAGCGATCTTTTCGTAGGCGTTTGCCCCCAATTGGATCGGGGGATCGAATTGATTATAGAAACATGAGTTTAATTAGTCAATTTATTAGTGAACAGGGAAAAATATTATCTAGACGAGTGAATAGATTGACCTTGAAACAACAACGATTAATTACTATTGCTATAAAACAAGCTCGTATTTTATCTTCGTTACCTTTTCTTAATAATGAGAAACAATTTGAGAAAACCGAGTCGATCCCTAGAACTACTGGTCCTAGAACCAGAAATAAATAGGCCTACTCCTCAATTGAATCAAAACAACTCTAATTGGAATTAAAAATCAGATTGATTGATCTTTTGTTCGAAAAAGCCGAGAGATTTTATTGTTGCGTCGTAATAGAATAAAAAAAAGAATGGGAGAAGAAGAAATCTGTTTTTTTTTTGAAACGTGTTCGTTCATTCCTACTACTTATCTTATCATATTCATTTCTACTCTACCTTCCCGGAGGTCATTCTCCGGGGAACTCCGTTTAAATCATTCCGGTGAATTCCTTCCAATCTCCTTATTTGATGATCTCATTGGAAATCATGTAAAGACAATTCCTATTTGATATAGCTATTTGTGCAGGTATTTTACGATTAAGAAGCAACTGCCTCTTGTACAGATCATGTATTAATCGACTATAACTATAGGATACCCTATTCTCACGAGTTACTGCATTTATCCGAGTGATCCACAAACGACGAAAATCTCTCTTTCGCCTGCCTCTATCCCGATGAGAGGACACCAAAGCTCTCATTTTCTGTTGAGTAGTAGTTCGAGTAAGTCTTGAATGGGCCCCTCGAAAGGTTGATGCAAATAAACGAATTTTTGTTCGACGTCTCCGAGCTATATATCCTCGTCTAACTCTGGTCATTGAATCAAATTAAACTTTGATGAATAACTAATCGATTTCTTTTCTTTCAGTCATTCTTTTCCCCTCTCCTGGTTTATTAATAACAAAACGGATTCTTCCGATGTATAAAATAAAAATTCCAATGGCTTTTGCTACTATGACCTTCCCAACCACGATTTTTATTTCTTCCAGGCATTTATTTCACCTCAAAATAAGAAATTTTACCGATATTTGGTATAAAATAGGTATAAAATAAATAGGTAGTAAATGTAAATGGATAAATAAATAAATAGTGGCTTCCATCGTTTCTATGGTTACTTCTTAAACGGTGAGGCCCTCTCTATACACCGGAGCCCCTTCCCTCATTTAATCAATGTTATTGGTAACTTGTACAGTTCACACTCTTTGGCTCTACCCATGAATTGTCCAGTAATAGGTCTTTTCACAATGAGATCTATTCATACAGTGACGGCATTTAAGTATGAAGGTTGGCTAGGTAGCTGACCCTGTTAGTCCGTTCTTGCAAGAGTAGGAGCATAATCTTTCTGCTTCTTAAATACCATTTCCCCCGCTTAATGGATAACCATTTGCTACCAATGGAGAATTGCTTTTCATCTCAAATCGAGGTGATTGGATTTGCACCAATGGAAACCATAAATTCCATACACAATAGAGGTATATGATAGATCTTTATTTTTAGATAGTGAATGGAGTTCTTCCATTCTATCCCATTCATTGGTACTGGTCATTGAGACTGGAAAAATCGTCTCATTTGTTCTAGCTCATGATCTGAACGAGTCGCACATACACCCTAGTACATGTTCCTCGACGCTGAGGACATCCTCGAAGAGCTGGGGATTTCGTGACATTTCTGATTGGCTGTCTTGTGTTTCTAATAAGTTGTTTAATGGTTGGCATGCTGAATCGTATACAGAATGGGCTGGTTTAGATCGATCCTAACCGGATGATTATGAATTACTTCCATTTACTATTTTATTTTACCCGGGTAAGAAGATAAAAGATCAAATCACGGTTCATTCGAATTATGATTCGAAATGGAATCACGGATTTATGCGAAATCCCCGGTATTTTCGACCGCTACAAGATCAACAATGCCATGAGCTTGGGCTTCTGCTGCTGACATAAAAACATCTCTTTCCATGTCTTCGGATACAACCCATAAAGGATTGCCCGTTCTTTGTACATAAACCCTTGTGAGGATTTCGCGGAGTTTCAGTAGTTCTTCCGCTTCCAGGATAAATTCTCCTGTGGGTGCCTCATAAAAAGAACTAGCAGGTTGGTGGATCATAACCCTGATGATATAACATAATAAACGATTCCTATATCTCGCATGATCGGGCGAAAGGAAGGGATAAAGGATAACAAACAAGAAAAAAAAGATAGAATTGAACAACCGTACAGGCATCTTTTGTGCATTGCATACGGCTCTGCAATGGAATTTCTTTTTCCCTTCCATCAAAGAAAGAGACAAATAGAATCCATCAGACCCAGATCGTTGAATGATCCATTTACCATCCTTCCTTTCGTAGGAGTCAAAAAATACTATGATGGTTCCGTTGCTTTCTATATTGATCTCGTCTGAGATTCAGCAATCCCAAAGTTTCTTTTTGATCCGATCAAATAAGGAAAAAAGAATCTTTTTTTTTCATACTCTTTCATAACATAAATATCGGAAAGAGACTTCTGGTGTGGAAGCAAAAAGGTTTGTGACGCTGAAATGGAACCCCGATACATAAGATCAAATCGGAAATAACCTTTGTTTCATACTACTATCTCGATACATAATCTCATGTTATGAAAAAACGAGAATGGTTTGCTCATATCGAACTCGAAATGCCATGCTATTATTACTTATTATTTATATTCCATATGGCGAAGGCATAGTCTTCTTTTTCTCTCAAATAAAAAACTCATTGGCGCCAAGCGTGAGGGAATGCTAGACGTTTGGTAATTTCTCCTCCGACCAGGATGAAAGATCCCATTGAAGCGGCTAATCCCATGCATATTGTATGCACATCTGGTGGCACAAATTGCATAGTATCATAAATAGATATTCCTGGTATTACCCATCCGCCGGGAGAGTTTATAAACAAATAAAGATCCCTGGTATCATCCTCTATGCTGAGATATACCATGAGACCAACAAGTTGATTCGAGATCTCGCTATCAACCTCTTGGCCTAAAAAAAGTAATCTTTCTCGATAAAGTCGGTTGATTAGGACAAAATTGTATCCTTTAGGAACCGTACACGCACCTTTGGATGCATACGGTTCAAAAAATAAAAATTGCGAAACAAAAAAAGAATCAATGTGTCGATTCCAGCCCTTTTCTCTTTTCGTAGCAGGGTTTTTCCTAACGAAGGGGCTTTTTCTTCCATTTTTCAAGAAACATGAGTTTTGACTTGACTTGCTTCCCTAGAATTCACTGAACTTATCGAACTAACCTCTCATTGATGTATTGTTTCATCGAGATCCAAATCACGATGTAATTTTCTTGTTCCTGAATGGGCCTCTTCAATTCTTTTAGGTTTATGCTCTACTCCGGGTAAAGATCTGCCCGAATTCTATTTGCACATATAGGACAAATAATCTCAGTACCACTTCTTTTTGCTACGACTTCTTTTTTTTTTTTCAATTCGTTTCATGTCTTCCGCCCAATATATGATGTATTCATCATATTACTCCATTGATTGGCAGTATGAGATCACTCATATGGTATAAAGGAATCATTTATGATACGAGTGGTAATCATACATAGATTACCAATTTGGTATTTTCTGAACGGAGCCTGTATACTTCATTTTATTGGTCCAAGCCAACCATAAATTCTTCTAATTGATAATATGGATCCCCCAATAAATTGATCTAATTGCACTTCACGCTCCGAATTATTGATGGTTCAATCAATCTTTCTTGGGCGAAAGAGAGGATATCTCCATCGGGGGAGAGAACGGGGAAATCCCATATGACCCAATATGTCTGACAAGTCGCACTATACGTCAACCCAAACTGCATCTTCCTCTCCAGGACTCCGAAAAGGTACTTTTGGAACACCAATGGGCATTAAATTAAAGAAAAAGAGGTTAAGTACTATACTTCACTTTGATGTGGAAACGTAACAACGGGTTTATTGTCTTCATAATATTGCCGTTTATCGTATTTTATCAATAGATTCGAAGGTTCATGGAGGAAGACAGAATGAATAAAGAAAAATTCTTACGAATGGACCGTTTGAATGATGAACAAGTATCTATGCATTCGCTCACAAAAAATGGGACCAGCCCCCATTGCGTATTGGTACTTATTGGGTATAGAATAGATCTGCTTCTCTTTGTTCCTACGAACAGAATTGTTCAATTATTACCAACGGAACGGAATAAATATTAACCCTTGCTTCGGGATAATCCACTGAAAAGGTGAGGTCCATAGCATAGTCTTTTCCAATGCGATAAAGTTACATAGTGTCTATTTTTTCTTTGATAAAGGGGTATTTCCATGGGTTTACCTTGGTATCGTGTTCATACCGTCGTATTGAATGATCCCGGTCGGTTGCTTTCTGTCCATATAATGCATACAGCTCTAGTTTCTGGTTGGGCCGGTTCGATGGCTTTATACGAATTAGCAGTTTTTGATCCCTCTGACCCCGTTCTTGATCCAATGTGGAGACAAGGTATGTTCGTTATCCCTTTCATGACTCGTTTAGGAATAAACAATTCATGGGGTGGTTGGAGTATCACAGGAGGAACTATAACGAATCCGGGTATTTGGAGTTACGAAGGTGTGGCCGGGGCACATATTGTGTTTTCTGGCTTGTGCTTCTTAGCAGCTATCTGGCATTGGGTGTATTGGGACCTAGAAATATTCTGTGATGAACGTACGGGAAAACCCTCTTTGGATTTGCCCAAGATCTTTGGAATTCATTTATTTCTCTCAGGGGTGGCTTGCTTTGGGTTTGGCGCATTTCATGTAACAGGCTTGTATGGTCCTGGAATATGGGTGTCCGATCCTTATGGCCTAACCGGAAAAGTACAATCTGTAAATCCAGCGTGGGGCGCGGAAGGTTTTGATCCTTTTGTTCCGGGAGGAATAGCCTCTCATCATATTGCAGCGGGGACATTGGGCATATTAGCGGGTCTATTCCATCTTAGTGTCCGCCCGCCCCAACGTCTCTACAAAGGATTACGTATGGGCAATATTGAAACGGTCCTTTCCAGTAGTATCGCTGCTGTCTTTTTTGCAGCTTTCGTTGTTGCTGGAACTATGTGGTATGGTTCAGCAACTACCCCGATCGAATTATTTGGTCCCACTCGTTATCAGTGGGATCAGGGATACTTCCAGCAAGAAATATATCGAAGGGTTGGTGCCGGGCTAGCCGAAAATCTGAGTTTGTCGGAAGCTTGGTCTAAAATTCCCGAAAAATTAGCTTTTTATGATTACATCGGTAATAATCCGGCGAAAGGGGGATTATTCAGAGCAGGCTCAATGGATAACGGGGATGGAATAGCTGTTGGATGGTTAGGACACCCCATCTTTAGAGATAAAGAAGGGCATGAGCTTTTTGTACGTCGTATGCCTACTTTTTTTGAAACATTTCCAGTAGTTTTGGTAGACGGAGACGGAATTGTGAGAGCCGATGTTCCTTTTAGAAGGGCAGAATCAAAGTATAGTGTCGAACAGGTAGGTGTAACTGTTGAGTTCTATGGTGGCGAACTCAATGGAGTCAGTTATAGTGATCCCGCTACTGTGAAAAAATATGCTAGACGTGCCCAATTGGGTGAAATTTTTGAATTAGATCGTGCTACTTTGAAATCCGATGGTGTTTTTCGTAGCAGTCCAAGAGGTTGGTTCACTTTTGGACATGCTACGTTTGCTTTGCTCTTCTTTTTCGGACACATTTGGCATGGCGCTAGAACCTTGTTCAGAGATGTTTTTGCTGGTATTGACCCAGATTTGGATGCTCAAGTGGAATTTGGGGCATTCCAAAAACTTGGAGATCCAACTACAAAGAGACAAGTAGTCTGATACAACATTGCTCTGGTATCTTTCGCCTCTATTTGATTTTTTTTTGATTTGACATAAGGGATTGGAGAAATCTTGATTTTTATCATCGCCTTTTCTTTGACTCTTGCCCTTTCTTTATCTGGGAAATGATCCCAAATGAATAGGTGTGGAAGCTATAATTGTAAACCACGATCGAATCTATGGAAGCATTGGTTTATACATTCCTGTTAGTCTCGACTTTAGGGATCATTTTTTTCGCTATCTTTTTTCGAGAACCGCCTAAGGTTCCGACTAAAAAGATGAAATGATTTTTCATTATCTCAATTGAAGTAATGAGCCCCCCAATATGGGAGGTTCATTATTTCAACTAGTCCCCGTGTTCCTCGAATGGATCTCTTAGTTGTTGAGAGGGTTGCCCAAAAGCGGTATATAAGGCGTACCCAGTAAAGCTTACAAGTGAACCAGATATGGAGATGGCGACTAGGGTTGCTGTTTCCATTATTAGATAATTTCAAGACCACGATCGATCTACGCTACGATAAGATCGTTTATTTACAACGAAATAGTATACAAAGTCAACAGATCTCAACCAATGCAATAGGATTTATGGCTACACAAACCGTTGAGGGTAGTTCTAGATCTGGGCCAAGACGAACTATTACAGGGGATTTATTGAAACCATTGAATTCGGAATATGGTAAAGTGGCTCCTGGATGGGGAACTACCCCCTTCATGGGTGTCGCAATGGCTCTATTTGCGATATTCCTATCTATTATTTTGGAGATTTATAATTCTTCCGTTTTACTGGATGGAATTTCAATGAGTTAGGTCCCATAAGAACCATGAAGTCCTAGCTTTTCAATCCAAAATGAATCACTTAGGACTCGGATTTCTAGGCCATTCTGGTAGTTCGACCGTGGAATTCCGTTGTTTCGGTATTTCCGGAATATGAGTGTGTGACTTGTTATAATTGATCCTATTGATAGTACAGAGAATAGGTCTGTCATCTCGATAGAGATGGTTCTACCTCGTCGGATATTCATTCTAGTATCCGGAGCACGGAATATATGGAATAGATCAAGAAATATTTGAACTATGATTCATACCTACTATTCAGACCTCGCAACCGGACTCCAACAAATTTTCAAACAACGAGTCATAAATCGAACGATTTTTCTTCCTTCAGAATTATGCTTATTTTGACCGAAGGACCAATGTTTCTATGGATTTTTAGTGATTCCATCCATTCATTGAATAAGTGATGATCAAATGGTTCTTACTCAGAGAACCTTTGGGCTTAGCTTGGGCGCTTTATTGAATCATCGTGGTTCTAGTATGAATCTGAGGTTTCAATCGATTCATAGGGTCTCCACAAGAGAATTCCTATCAATAGTAAACAAAACATATAGTAAATCCGTATTACGCACAAACAAAAACAACAAATCCAAAATAAAATAAATAGGGGAAGAGAAGATTCAAGAGGCCTATAACGATCAACATAAAGACGAATGAGCCAACTTGATATTTTGGCATTATCATCACAAAGAAGAGATTCCGGATTTTGGTTCCTTCGCTTCGTATCTTCAGGGACGATTGAATCAAGTGGCTAAGAAGTTTCAAACTTTCTATTCCATATCCGTTGCAACCACTATTTGGGTGTTTTTGCTTGAGCCGTACGAGATGAAATTCTCATATACGGTTCTCAGAGGGGGAGTCTCTTTGGTTTACCTATCTCAATAAAGTATATGATTGGTTCGAGGAGCGTCTCGAGATTCAGGCGATTGCAGATGATATAACTAGTAAATATGTTCCTCCTCATGTCAACATATTTTATTGTCTAGGAGGGATCACACTTACTTGTTTTTTAGTACAAGTAGCTACCGGTTTTGCTATGACTTTTTACTATCGTCCGACCGTTACAGAGGCTTTTGCCTCTGTTCAATACATAATGACTGAAGCCAACTTTGGTTGGTTAATCCGATCAGTTCATCGATGGTCAGCAAGTATGATGGTGCTAATGATGATCCTACACGTATTTCGTGTGTATCTCACAGGTGGATTTAAAAAACCTCGCGAATTGACTTGGGTTACAGGCGTGATTTTGGCTGTATTGACTGCATCTTTT